AAGTGCTTCTTTAGGAGTTAAACTTCCATTTGTCCATATTTCGAGAAAAAGTAGTTCTTGTTTTTCATTTCCACTCACATAAGAATGGATACTATGATTTGCATTTCGAACAGGCATGAATATAGCATCTATTGGATAACTTACATTTTGAAAATTTTTTGGTGTTTTTATCCGATATCCGCGATTTCTCTCGATTTGTAATTCAATACACAAATTAATTGGTTCTGTTAAGTTAGCTATATGCTGTGTCTTATCAACGATTTCCACATAAGGTGGTAAGATGATATCGTGAGCAGTTACATATCCAGGACCCTTGATACAAATAGACGCATCACAGGTTCCATACAGATTACTTCTCAATACTATTTCTTTCAAATTCATTAAAATTTCATGTACGGATTCTTGAATGCCCGCTATGGTAGAATATTCATGTGGTATTTTCTCGGATTTTGCGCATGTAATACATGTACCTTCTATTTCTCCAAGCAAAGCTCTTCGCATTGCAATGCCTATTGTATCTGCTTGTCCTCTCATAAGTGGAGCCAGAATAAAGCGTCCATAATAAAGACGCTTACTGTCGGCTCTTGATTCAACACACTTCCACTGTAGTGGCCGAGTAGAAACTATTACGTTCTCTTGAACCATAGTAATATTATTTGATCAAATCATTGAATTATTTATTTCTCTTGAAATACCTTCAATGTTTATTTTTATACACGTCTTTTTTTAGGGGGTCTGCAGCCGTTATGTGGCATAGGAGTTACATCTCGTATGAAACTTAATAGTATACCACTTCTACGAATAGCCCTTAATGCCGCATCTCTTCCGAGACCCGGGCCTTTTATCATGACTTCTGCTCGTTGCATACCTTGATCCACTACTGTCCGAATAGCATTTCCTGCTGCGGTTTGAGCGGCAAAGGGTGTCCCTCTTTTTGTACCCTTGAATCCACAAGTACCGGCGGAGGACCAAGAAATTACCCGACCACATACATCTGTAACAGTTACAATAGTATTGTTGAAGCTTGCTTGAACATGAATAACTCCCTTTGGTATTCTACGCGCATTTTTACGTGTTCCCATATGTCTATTTTTACGGGAACGAATTTTTGGTATAGGTTTTGCCATATTTTATCATCTCATAAATTTAAGTCAGAGATATGGTATGGATATATCCATTTCATGTCAAAACGGATCCTTTTTTTTGCTTTGGACGTTGGATACTTTAGATTTATAGAGTACCCCCCCCCCCCCTTTTTTTTTTCTAAAAGTTATCCTTGTCTTTGTTTATGTCTGGGGTTGGAACAAATTACTATAATTCGTCCTCGCCTACGAATCAGTCGACATTTTTCACAAATTTTGCGAACGGAGGCGCGTATTTTCATATTTGTCGTTCCTTAACTTAATTCTGAATCTCTTTATTGGAAGAAAATAAATTTCTTTAAATTTTTAATTTCGAATTGTACCTCCACGAAATAAATGTTGAAATTTAAAAAACCTCCTAATCACTATCACTAATCATTCTAATTGTTGTTTCAGAGTCAATAAATTCTGGTTGAGTCATAATGACTTTCCTCAATTTTGACGCTATTTACTGAATAGCTCTGTATAATTTATGTAAAAATGAATTATGTCGAATGCGTTTTGAAACATAATCGAGAATCCAATTATCATTATCTAACCAAATCAAGAGCATACTGTTGGAAAGTGATATTGTATCTCCACGATCAGAAATTAAACTGTAATGAACCCGTTTTTGGTCTTTCGTTTGGGGTATCAACTAATGTGGGAGGCGTAATCCCACTCCTTATCTTGTGTCACAAATATGAAAGCTCCATATCTAATTGGGATATCATAAAGATTACCATATATAGCACAAAATTTCTCCACCGATTCTTTCTAGTCGAGCCTCTCTGTCTGTCATTATACCCCGAGAAGTAGAAAGAATTACAACCCCCATGCCGCCTAAAATTCTCGGGATTCTTTGATAGTTAGAATAGATTCGTAGACCGGGTCGACTGATCCGTTTTAAATTTAAAACAATTCTATTTGGTCGCGTCCGATTTCTTCTATGTCGTAGGGTTAAAACTAAAAAACTTTTGTTACTTTCCTGATGTTTCCTCATGTTTTCAATAAAACCTTCTCGTAAAAGGATTTTTACAATGTTTTCACCGATGTTAGTATATGGTATTTGAACTGTTCTTTTTTTATTCATGTCAGCATTTCGTATATAGGTTAGTAGGTTACCAATAGTGTCTTTACTCATAATAAACTATTATTTTAGTTGTTCCCGAATTTTGCTATAATCAACATGCTCTTTTTGAATTATTTCTGAATTTTTAAACATTTATGAATTATTAAAGGCATATACCTGAGACACAAACAATCTACTTAATTAACTTAAATATACTAATTAATCAATTTCATTCAAATACTATAAACTGTAAAACTGTATTGTGTCTTAATCTTATAATACTTCAGGGGCTAATGAAACTATTTTAGTGAAATTTAACTGTCTTAATTCCCGGGCAATTGCCCCAAAAATTCGAGTTCCTTTTGGATTTCCTTCTTGATCAATAACAACCGCAGCATTGTCATCATATCGTATTATCATACCATTTTTACGTTTGAGTTCTTTACAAGTACGTACAATTACGGCTCTGATCACTTCTGATCTTTCGAGTGGTGTATTTGGTATTGCTTCCTTGATTACAGCAACAACAACGTCACCAATTTGAGCATATCGTCGATTACTAGCTCCTATAATTCGAATACACATCAATTTTCGGGCTCCGCTGTTATCCGCTACATTCAAATGGGTATGAGGTTGAATCATTTTTATCTCTTGTTTCAATGCAAAGGTGACGTAAAAAAAAAAGAAATATTGTTTATTCAAAAGAAACCTACAATTGTTTTTTTTATCCTATTTCTTTTGGTTCTACACTCCTATCCTGAAATAATGAATTGAGTTCGTATAGGCATTTTTGATGCCGCTATTGAAATAGCTTTTCTGGCTATATTTTCTGGTACTCCGCTCATTTCATAAAGTATTCTACCTGGTTTAATGACAGCTACCCAATATTCGGGAGATCCCTTTCCTGAACCCATACGTGTTTCTGTAGGTCTTATTGTAATTGGTTTGTCTGGAAATATACGTACCCATATTTTTCCGCCGCGGCGTGCGTTTCGGGTCATTCCTCGCCGTCCTGCTTCTATTTGTCTAGATGTGATCCAAGCAGGTTCAAGCGCTTGAAGGGCATATCGGCCAAAGCAAATATGATTACCTCGAAAAGATATTCCTTTCATTCTTCCTCTATGGTGTTTACGAAATCGGACTCTTTTGGGGTTATAGTTGATGGTTATTTATTACTTCCATCTCTACTACAGAACTGGACATGATAGTTTCATCTCATCCAGCTCCTCGCGAATGAAACAATTATAAACTAATATACATCTATTTATATTTAATGAATAATATATGGAAACAATATATTAAATCATACGAGCCGTTGATAATATATTATTAATTCGTATCTCCCCTTTTTTGAGATATAAATAAAAGTGCATTCAATCTAGAATTGTATCAAATTCGGTTTAGTATAAGGTTAAAACGAATCTTTCTTTTACTTGGCCTTTTATTAGGTCGACTACAATTTAGAAATCCTAAAAATTTTCGCGGGCGAATATTTACTGTATTTAATATTCAGTTTATAGGATTAGTTCATGACATGACTTTTATTGTAGGATTTATTCATGACATGCCTTTTAAATGAATTGGTTCTTAGTTTGTTCCGCCATCCTACCCAATGAATCATTAGGATTCGTTTGCAATAGAATCTTATGGAATCACAGGTTCTGTCGTTCCCATCGCCTCGCGATTAATGGTTAGGTCTAAATTCTACAATGGAGCCCTTAATTAAATTTGTTCTTGAGTCAACCTCCTCAGTCTTTATTGACTCAGGGCTCTTGATTCTTTTATTCTTTGTAAAAATCAATAAAAAATATTTCTTTTACATAGAAATTTTTTTTTTAATTAGAACTCAATCAGTATTAATGCTTTATTACATTTCCCTTTATGAAATGAATTATTGACCTTACATATTGGAATTCTATATCATTAATTTTTTCTCTCTTTCTCTCATCCTTCCATTTATCCACATACTTTAGTTTCACAACTGATAATCAAATAGGTTTTTCTTTTTTTTTTTAACATTTCAGTTGCTACAATGATATGACCAATATATCATATCGCGACCGATTCCTTATATTCAGATAATGCGAAAGGATGAGTTGGTTATTAGTTCATACTATGACTATGGGCTGGTCTTTTTTTTACTATAATCCTAAAAAAACCAACGAGTCGCACACTAAGCATAGCAATTATCTCGACTCAAATGATTAATGTAATTTTTATTCAACCTTTATAGAATTCTTGTTTTTTTGTTTTGATTTAACATAACATACAAAAAAAAGAATGAACGAAATTTTTTTCTTATATATACCTGATTGATCTAAAGATAAATCAAATAACTAATGCCTTTTTACTCGTCTACAAATATCCAAATTTTGATACCTAATGCCCCATAGATAGTTCTAACTGTATAGGAACAGTAATCAATTTTAGCTCGGATGGTTTGTAGAGGCACTCTACCTTCCCTGATCCATTCAACACGTGCAATTTCTTTTCCATCGATACGCCCCGAAATTTGTATTTGAATGCCTTTTGTACCTGCCTGTTCAGTTAATTCAATAGCTTTTTTCATTGCTTTGCGAAAAGAAACTCTATTTTTTAATTGTCCTGCTATAAATTCTGCAAGAATAGTAGGGTGTCCATAAGGATTTGAAATTCGTGAAATAGCTATGTTTAGTTTCCGGTTCACAGCATTAAGTTCTTTTTGGGCATTCATCTGTAATTCTTCGATTTTTCGAGGTTCTATTAATAACTTTGGGAATCCCATATAGATTATGACTTGAATCAAGTCGGTTCTTTTTTGAATCTCT